TGGAAATACCTCTTTATCAAAGAAAAATAGACACTATGTAACTTTATTGCATTAGAAAAAACTATGCTATTGATATTCTCTTTTCAGTGGATTATCTCGAAGCAAGGGTTAATGTTAATATTTGTATTTGTTCTATTCTGTTGGTACTAATGGAACAATTCTGTTCGTAGGAACAAAGATAAACAGATCTATTCTATACCCAATAAGTACCAATACGCAATGGGGGTTAATCCCATTTTCTATGAGTGAATGCACCCATACTTGTTCATCATTCGAAGGCCCTATTCGTAAAAATTTTCCTTTATTCATTCTGTCTTCTTTTATGAACTTATCCAATCTAAGGATAAAATATGATGAAGGCCAATATTATGAAGACAATAAACTCATTGTTACGTTTCCATACCAAAGTGAAATAAAGTACTAAATTCTTTTTTCTGTTTTTTTATGCCTATTGGTGTTCCAAAAGTGCCTTTTCGAAATCCTGGAGAGGACGATATATCTTGGATTGACGTATAGTGCGGCTTGTCAGATATATTGGGTCATATGGTATTTTCCCGTTCTCTCCCTCGATCGAGATATCCTCTGTTTCGCCCAAGAAAGATTGATTGAATCATCAACAATTTGGAGCGTGAAGTTCAATTAGATCCATTTTATTTTTGGGGGGATCCAGATTAATATTATCAAATAATTTATGGTTGGCTTAGTTAGATCAATAAAATGAAGTATACAGGCTCCGTTTATAAAAAACCCAATTGGTAATATATGATTACTATATTGTATCATAAATGATTTTATTTATAAATAGAAATAGGAGTGATCTCAAACTGTTAATCAATCGAGTAATAGGATGAATACGTCGAATATTTGGTGAAGACATGAAATAAATAAAAAAAGGAAGTTGTAGTAAAAAGAAGTGGTATTGGGGGCATTTGTCCTATATGTGCAAATCGAAGTCGATCGGATCTTTACCCGGAGTAGAGCATAAACCTAAAAAAATTAAGAAGGCCCATTTAGAAACAAGAAAATGACATCGTGATTTGGATCGGATCTCGATGAGACAATACATCAATGATAAGTTAGTTCGATAAGTTTAATGAATTCTTTTTTTTTTATTTTATATATATTTATATATATTATATGGAAGGGTCAAAACTCATCTTTCTTGAAAAATCGAAGAAAAAGCCCCCTCGTTTTAGAAAGAGCTTGCTATGAAAAAAAGAGGGCTGGAATCTACACATTGATTCTTTTTCGCGATTTTTTTTAGAACCGTATGCATCAAAAGGTGCATGTACGGTTCCTGAGGGATACAATTTTATCCTAATCAACCGACTTTATCGAGAAAGATTACTTTTTTTAGGCCAAGAGGTTGAGAGCGAGATCTCGAATCAACTTATTGGTCTTATGATATATCTCAGTATAGAGGATGAAAACAAAGATCTGTATTTTTTTATAAATTCTCCTGGCGGATGGGTACTACCCGGAATAGCTATTTATGATACTATGCAATTTGTGCCACCAGAGGTACATACAATATGCCTGGGATTAGCCGCTTCAATGGGATCTTTTATCCTGGTCGGAGGAACAATTACCAAACGTCTAGCATTCCCTCACGCTTGGCGCCAATGAGTTTTTTATTTGATAGAAAAAAGCAGACTATGCCTTCGCCATATGAAATATGAATATTAAGTAATAATAGCATGGCACTTCGAATTCGATATGAGAAAATTCTTTATTGTTTTTTTTTTCAAAACATTAGATTATGTATCGAAAGAGAAGTATGAGATAAAGGGTATTTCCGATTTTATCTTATCTATCGGGAGTCCGTTTCAGCGTCACAAACTTTTTGTTTTCACACCAGAAGGCTCTTAACAATCTTTATGTTATGAAAGGATACGAAAATAAAAAATAATCTTATTTGGTTCTTATTTTATTTGATCAGATCAAAAAGAAACTTTGGGATTGCTGAATCATAGAGGAAATAAATATATAACGTAACGGAGCCATCATAGTATTTTTTAACTTCTCCGAAAGGAAGGGTGGTAATTGGATCATTTACCGATCTGGATCTGACAGATCCTACATTTTTCGATGGCAGGTAAAAGTCAATTCCATTGTAGAGCCGTATGCAATTCGCAAAAGATGCCTGTACGGTTGTTCAATTCTATCTTTTTTTCTTGTTATTCTTTATCTCTTCTCTTCGACTCATCATACGAGATAGAGAAATCATTTATTATGTTATATCATCAGGGTAATGATCCATCAACCGGCTGCCGCTTTTTATGAGGCACAAGCCGGAGAATTTGTCATGGAAGCGGAAGAACTACTGAAACTGCGCGAAATCATCACAAAGGTTTATGTACAAAGAACGGGCAAACCCTTATGGGTTGTATCCGAAGACCTGGAAAGGGATGTTTTTATGTCAGCAACAGAAGCCCAAACTCATGGAATTGTTGATCTTGTAGCGGTTCAATGAAAAAAGAAAGGATTTCGTGCAAATCCGTGATTTGAGATCTTCTTACCGGGTTTCATTTTCATTAAATTAAATAAAATGGGGGTAATTCATAATCATCCGGTTAGGATCGATCTAAACCAGTACATTATGTATATGATTCAGCATGCCAACTATTAAACAACTTATTAGAAACACAAGACAGCCAATCAGAAATGTCACGAAATCCCCCGCTCTTCGGGGGTGTCCTCAGCGCCGAGGAACATGTACTAGGGTGTATGTGCGACTCGTTCAGATCATGGACTGGGACGAAAAACAACTTTTCCAGTATCAATGATCAGTACCAGTGAATAGAATGGAAGAACTCCATTCACTATCTAAACTAAAAAAAAAAAAGATCTATCATATTCCCCTATTGTGTATTGTGTATGAAATTTATGGTTTCCGTCGGTGCAAATACAATCACCTAAATTTAAGATAATAAGCAATTCCCCATTGGCAAAAGGGTTATCCATTAAGCGGGGAAAATCAGCAGAAAGATTAGGCTCCCACTCTTGCAAGAACGGACTAACAGGGTCAGCTACTTAGCTAACCTTCATAATTAAATACCGTTACTGTATAGGTAGATCTCATTGTGAAAGACCTATTACTGGATAATTCATGGGTAGAGCCAAAGAGTGTGAACTGTACAAGTTACCAATAAGATTTATTAAATGAAGGAAGGAGCTCCGGTGTATAGAAAGGACCTCACCGTTTAAGAAGTAACCATAGAAACGATGGAACCCACTATTTCTTTATCCATTTAATTTCAAATTGACTACTTTTTTAGTTAATTTACTATGTTTTTGATACCTAGTATCAATACTATTTCTTATTTCGAGGTGAAATGCATAGAAAAAAGAAAAAAAAATCGTGGTCGGGAAGGTTATAGTAGCAAAAGCCATTGGAATTTTTATTTTATACATTGGAAGAATCCGCTTTGTTATTAATAGACCAGGAAAGGGTACAAGGATAACTGAAAGAAAGGAAATCAATTAGTTATTCATCAAAGTTTCATTTATTCAATGACCAGAACTAGACGAGGATATATAGCTCGTAGACGTAGAACAAAAATTCGTTTATTTACATCAAGCTTTCGAGGAGCCCATTCAAGACTTACTCGAACTATTACTCAACAGAAAATCAGAGCTTTGGTTTCGACTCATCGGGATAGAGATCGGCAAAAGAGAGATTTTCGTCGTTTGTGGATCACTCGGATAAATGCAGTAATTCACGAGAATGGGGCATCCTATAGTTATAGTAGATTTATACACGATCTGTACAAGAGGCAGTTACTTCTTAATCGTAAAATACTTGCACAAATAGCTATATCCAATAGGAATTGTCTTTATATGATTTCCAATGAGATCATAAAATAAAGAGATTGTAAAGAATTCACCGGAATGATTTAATGATTTAAATAAATGGAGTTCCCCGGAGAATGAACTCCGGGAAGGTAGATTCTAAATTAGTATGATAAAATATGATAAAGTCGTCAAAATGAAGGAATATGTTCAATAAAAAAAAAAGGATTTCTTCTTCTTCCCCGATTATTTTTGTTTCTTACAACACAACAATCAAATCTCGATTCTTAGATTTTTCGAACAAAACATCAAATCCGCGTTTGAGTTCGAATTGGAATTTCGATTCAATTGAAGAGTAAGCCTATTTATTTCTGGTTCTAAGACCAGTAGTTCTAGCGGTCGACTCGGTTCTTTCAAATTGTTTCTCATTATTAAGAAAAGGTAACGAAGATAAAATACGAGCTTGTTTTATAGCAATAGTAATTAATCGTTGTTGTTTCAAAGTCAATCTATTCACTCGTCTAGATAATATTTTTCCTTGTTCACTAATAAATCGACTAATTAAACTCATGTTTCTATAATCAATTCGATCCCCCGATTGGATCGGGGGCAAACGCCTACGAAAAGATCGCTTGGATTTAAGAAAAGGTCGCTTGGATTTATCCATGGTTTGTTTATTCCTTATCCCGAAAATCCTATTTCGTTCGGATCAAAAATGAATTAGAATTCAGAAATAGGATTTGGTTTATTTCTATTTAAATATATGTTATATATATTATATAATATTATATACTATATTATTTTACTATATTATTTTTACTGTTCCTTGGAAGGGTGACACACAGGCCCTCGGTTCGATCTATTTTTTTATCTCCCCATGAATCGTATGTTTATAACAATAGGGACAGAATTTTTGCAATTCCAATCGACCGGGCGTATTGTGTCGATTTTTTTCAGTAATATATCTGGAAATGCCTGTTGATTCCTTATTAACACCGCCTCGTACACAATTAGTACATTCCAAAAGAACCCTTATTCGGGCATCTTTACTCTTGGCCATGAACCTCCTTTGTTTTTTTTTTATTCATTCAAGTCTTCTATTTTCGATCCGAAGAAAGTAAGGAAAAAAAATAGAAGTTGCTAACTCAAAATCCAATTATGATATGAAGGATTTCGTTGTAATCAATATCAATAGAGTAATAGTAAATAATAAGTAATACAATGATTTCTAACTATAACTATATTTCTAATCGCAGTACAGTATTTAATTTAAGGATCTTGTATGATACTCTTGCACTAGACCAACATTTACATTTACGTTTTCCCTCTATTCTTAATTTGATTCGAGTCTGAACCCGAGTTTCGCTGAGGTTAAATCCACTTTTATTCTTTCTCTTACTCCTCCCTTATAAAATTCTAAAAAAGAGAAAAAAAGAGGAGGGGGAAAGGAATTAGTCACAGATATTTGATTGTATCTCTAATATTCTTCACCCCTTCTCATGTTAATTAAAAAAAGGGAATGTCAACGCATCCGGGAATAAACGATTAATCTCTATCAATAGACCTGCTAAGGACCCGAACCATATAGTACTTAGTACCGGTGCCGTGGAAAGATATGTTTTTAGATCTCGCATTTAAAATCCTCCTTATTTATTGTAATACATAATGGTAATACATATATGATCAGATGCATATGGACCACTTGTATTTGTACACAGAATTCCCGATTCAAATTGAAGATTCGCTAGATAAGATTTTCTTTTTCTTAAAACATAAAAAGAAGTTTCTTTACTCCTGAGCATTCCCCAAAAATATTCATTTATTTTTTATTTCATTTTTAGGGTGGGTTTCATATTTTATATGTATATAAGTCTTTTATTATTATATGTTAATATATAATAATATGATAAAAAAAAAAAGAAGAAATGGGAAGAAAAATTGTGTATATCAATGGAGGAAATAAGGATGTGGAAAACAAGACAGGTATTCTCTACAATGACACTGTAGACCAATTGAAAGGGATGTAGCGCAGCTTGGTAGCGCGTTTGTTTTGGGTACAAAATGTCACGGGTTCAAATCCTGTCATCCCTACCTATTACTTCTCCTCTGAGCAGTAACGAAGAATCAATTGAGATCAATTAAAATTGGATATACATAATTTTTCATTTTATGATACTATAATAGTATATGCATACAAGATGTGTTGGAGTTACAAAAAGAATCCTTTTCTTTATAGTCTTATCTATTGTGATAAGAAAACGCTCTTAGTTCAGTTTGGTAGAACGTGGGTCTCCAAAACCCAATGTCGTAGGTTCAAATCCTACAGAGCGTGATTCCGTTTTTGTTAGTTGGAATTACACTGAACTAACTTCACTAACTTGAACAGCAATCTGAATTTGACCTCCTGTGGATTAAAGAATAAAGAAAAGAGGAGGTCAATCAAAAAAAGAGATGTTAATTAATCAAAGGTCCAACTGATCACCACGTCTGTATTGTAAATATGCAGTTACGAATAATCCAGCCAAAGTAATAGGAATTAGACCTAAGACGATTCCAAATAGAAAAACTTCAATCATTTCATTTCAATTTGTTTGAAAAGGGGAAAAGAGAGGTAATATCTATCCCTAAATCTTAATCCGAATTGCCCATGAATCGCAATGACCAAGAATTGGCAATTGACACGGTAAGGAACTCATAGAATACATGGAATCTCACGGAAAGGTTTCTCTTTATGAATTGTTTATTCGATTAATTTCAAATAAGTCGTATCTTGCTTAGACCAATAAATAGGACTGAGGTTATAGTTGAAGCCGCTAGTAGAAAACCGAAATAACTAGTTATAGTAGGCATGAAGGAGCTAAATGAAATATGTTCTTTATTATACATATGTTTATAAAGCACTTACCTAAGTTTCCATTTTTGCGAGATACGAGGATAAACAAAAATACCAATTGAAAGAATAAGTTAAATTGAAAGTTTTTGATTCATCAATCAATTATTATAGGCGGCACTAACAAAGATAGAGTGACAGAGGTATAAAAAGAAATCGATTCATTATCTGTGGCATCTACCCATACCGTGATTCCGAATCAACAGATTCATTGAGCAACTCTTGAGTAAACTAATAATAAAATAAGAACTGTGCCGTGTAACTTCATTCAAAAATGAAACTTTCTTTGCGTCACTATGAAACAAAATTAGAAAATCATTTCTATTTTGATCATTTCTTTTTTAATTGTATCGAATACATTTTATATTTTGGAACGAAGAGTGCCTTTATAACAATAAAATCTTTTCTTTTACTTTTTACTTTAATTTTAACTCATTAGATTCAATAGTAGGTTCATTCACATAGTATCTCGAATGAGAAAAAAAAAAAGATATCGCACGATCAGATCACTCGAAAAAATAAAATCTGTATTTTGGTTCAATTAGATTCTAAAAAATTCCTATTATCTTTTCCTTTATAGGTTCCACATTTTGTCTTTCCATATTATAACTTCTAGTTAGGTAGTTAGGTCAAGAAAGAACCCTTAGATCTAATACAACAATGCGTGCTTCGCGAATATTGATTGTTCCCATTATTTTATTCATTGTTCTCTTTCTTTCATCGAATACTATCTACTACTGTTACTTGTTATTGGATAACTAAGAAATTCTTTAAAATGAAAAAAAAAAAGATTCAAAAAAAAAAAAACCTCTTCTACA